CAGACCCGACCCCCCACTCCCGCAACTAATCTTTTTCTTTCTTGGATCTTGTTCGTGATATTGAGAAAAGATCCATAAATTTCTCTGCAGTAACCTATATCTAATTTGATTTATTATATAATTCAATTTCTTACTCGTTTTTTGATTGTTTTTTGTTATTGCCTTCTTTGTTATATTTCCTTTTCTTTCAAAACCCCGAAGTATATCTTTTCACAAGTCCAACCAAAAAAGACATTCCCTATTTACTTTACCTTTATCTGTCAGAAAAAAGAAAATTCCCTATTTTTTTGTCCCTGTCCTTAAATGAAATACAATATTAAACAATAGTAGACTCTAAATGAAAGTCCCTTTCTCACATCCGTTCTCCATCACAATCACATTGTCGAAACAAAAAAAGATCGGATGCATTGATATGGAAATATTGGGTACATGAAACCGCGATCTGATGTAGATTGTAGATATAATATAATAGATATAGATCTTTTTCTGGAATCAAAGAAAGCTATAAGATATTCAAAAATAGATGGCTTTTGTGTTGTGACTCGGAATAAATGTTTCTCTATGTGGGAACGGAATCGCAATTTATTCCTATGAAGCATCCAGGAATAAGAACATTCAATTGGAAATATCGACAAATTCTTGCGTAGCCCAAGGAAACGAAATAAATAAAAAGGGGGGGTACGCTGCTACAATTTTATCTCTATTTAATTTGAATATCAGAATAGCGGATATAGTCATGATTCAATGGGTCAGGTCCACTTACTTTTTATTTTGTTGATTTCTAATCTTTACCACGGATTTGATTGGAATAATGGAAGGGTCGGCGTATTTGCCGATTCATAATTAAGATTGGGTAGTATAGAATATCTATGCTCCAGGACCAAAAATATGGAATAATGAAACATGAGTAGGAGTATAGCCTGTAGTGACATAGTCGTCCTCCCAATAAGTGGGATAAGACTTACTATGAGAATGAACAAATGTTCCACTTTATAACTATACGACTATCATAATAAAATGAGAACTTATTAGATAATAATAAGTTCTCATTTTATTTATGTGGATGTTTACTTTTTTATTACAAATAGCAACAATATCTCTATTTTACGCTCCAAAATGAAGACTCAGACTGGAGTTTTGTGGAAAAAAAGCCCCTTATCGGATTTGAACCGATGACTTACGCCTTACCATGGCGTTACTCTACCGCTGAGTTAAAAGGGCCCATTTGATTCAATTCTTGAATGCACCACTAGTCACTATGTATATATATGTATATATATTATATACATAGGTACATACAGTAGACTCATAGTGGCTCATTCAGGAACAATTTTTTTTTACTTAAGATTTTTGCTTAAGAAGTCTAGGAAAAAATGCTTATTTATATTTGATTTGATAAATATTAATGCAATGAATTGTTTCAAGACCGACCCTAATGGATTTGCTTTTATTGACCCCCGTCAGAACGAGATTCGCTTGATTGATACACAATTCAACATAGACCCAAGATATTTCATCGAATCATGTGATGAAGAGATTCGATACGTACCCTGAACCAAATTTTTATAGAAAAAAAGCATTTTTTCGATTACTTGTTGATCCCTTTCCCAGATTTACAAGTTCTACATCATCCTTTTTGAATCCATTTTCCATAAATAAATAAAGAAATTCGAGGGAATCATGAAAGCCGGAAAGATTCTTCGGATCTAGTCATATCATTCATTACATTATATTGACAATTTTAAAAAACTGTTCATACTATGAACATAGTAGGCGATCGGGCGGGTATGCCCCCATCGTCTAGCGGTTCAGGACATCTCTCTTTCAAGGAGGCAGCGGGGATTCGACTTCCCCTGGGGGTAGGGTACTACGAAAGGAGGTTGATCATGGATTATCCATAAGTCTAAAATGGATTCTTCCTGGGTCGATGCCCGAGTGGTTAATGGGGACGGACTGTAAATTCGTTGGTAATATGCCTACGCTGGTTCAAATCCAGCTCGGCCCAATAATTCGCCGATCCATCATGAGATGATATAAAAATTTGGCTTCCAGAAAGGTCTGATGCGGGGGAATCAAAAAAGAAGGAAAAGAATCTTTTTTTCTTTACCCCCCCTTCCTTCTATTTACAGACTAGATCATTAGAAAGATTAGAATATGTGAGAACAAATAAATAAGGATAGAATATAAGAGAAAAAATCAAAAAAGACTCTTTTTTTGATTTCATTGAAAGGTTTATTATCAATCGATTTGACACTAGAATTATCTAGTAATACGTGTCGTTCTCATTAACGTCCATATCCATGTGAATAGCAATATACCACACCGCCCCTGTCTCTGTTACAACATGGCGATTCTAAATCGAAATATGGTTTGATTAAATCATAAGAATATGTAATGTATCCTGTACGCCTTATTTCCCTGGGATTGTAGTTCAATTGGTCAGAGCACCGCCCTGTCAAGGCGGAAGCTGCGGGTTCGAGCCCCGTCAGTCCCGACCTAGGATCCGATGAATCCAGGAATTCATCTCTCTATTTTCTGTGAAGAGGGGAGATAGGGAGCAGGATCTAATTCCCGGCGGGGATCTTTATTTTCTTTCTTTTTAGATTGCTTCTGCTCAATGGAATGGAGTAGAATACCCATCTCTTTCTCGGGAACACATATACAAATTGGATTCTTTTATTGTATGATACAAAATGAACTTAGCCTTAACATAGTTAGCCCGACAAAGTACTTTTCAGATTCTATGAAAACTACCTCCCCTTCTTCTAGCTCCGATTTTGTGTAACCTCAATTTCTAACAAATTGTACACTGAATTTTGGATATGATATATGTCCCAGTCCCGATCCAAGGAAAGGGGCTATTAATAAAAAAAAAAAAGAGAGATCAAACAAAGATCCATCCCTCTTAGTAAGGGAATGAATAATATATATATATTTTTTTTTTTTTGTTTTTTGAAAGGGCCCTATGGAAGAAAGAGCAAACTCCAAAATAGTGAATTTATCGAAATATTAGATCTTTTATACCGGGATCCTTCTGTATCACAGACACCTCTTTGTCTTCCAAGAAAATGAGATCATAAAAAAACTTACAACTTGACTTCTTCTTTTTTCCATTTAACTTCTACTGTTTGGGTTTGTGGCCAATGGAAGTGGAAGACGGGTCTGATGATACCTCATCAGATGATTGTATACGGAGGGCGGTAGGTTATAGAAAAGAAAGAATGCAAAATGCAACGGGATTCTTGGTTGTATCAGGAATCCCATTTTGGATTCGTTATGGATAAAAGATCTTCCTATGTTATACTATTCCATTCTCGACAATGAGTCGATTTGATAGCTCAGATATTGTTATTCATGATATTGTGATCCGATTCAATATCAAACAAATATCGTCGGGATGCAATTCATCTCATTGAATTTACAGGAAAAGATTTATCCTCTCTATGGGATTAGATCCCGAGTTATTATGAAGTAAAAAAACGATGAGATTATGGAAGTAAATATTCTCGCATTTATTGCTACTGCACTGTTCATTCTAGTTCCTACTGCTTTTTTACTTATCATCTACGTAAAAACAGTCAGTCAAAATGATTAATTTGAATGAAGCTTGACTTCTTAGTTCTTATCAATGATTGAAGAAATGAAAGGGATTTGAATTCCACGCCTTAAATGAAATGGGCGGACTAGAATCAGCAGTATATGAGATCCGATAGTATGGTAGAAAGAAATATATATATGAACCTTTCTACCACACTATCTATTATTGTATTGTCTAAAGTTGTACTGTATAAAGAGATATAGGCTTAATATAAATGAATCTAGAATATGCATTTGCATTGCATCTTCATATATGTACATATAAATTACATATATGTAATTGGAATGTGCATGTAAATAAGACCCCAACTCTGCGTAGTACTTCGTTCGACAACGACTATGTTGCCTCCGGGAAAAAGTACGTATCTACGTAATAACAGAACGACTTCCTCTTTGAACAGTAAAGGGGGAAACAAAAAAAGGAGGGGTCGGTTGCTTCTCATTGTAATATCCATATAAAATTCTGGTAAGGGCTAGTTTCTCGAAATAGAATAGAATATTTAGGAAGAATTCGGTTGGAAAAAAATTGCAGATCATGTCTATCTCTTTTATTTTCCTTTTCCAAATACGAACATAGGAATGGTTGAAATATTTCTTTGATTCAAAGGTTATTATTCATATATTACATTACTAGATTCCAGTAGAATTTTGAAATGGAGCTATTTTGATTTAAAAACGCTTTACAGAACGATATATGAAACAATTGATACAGTTTGATTCCTCAACTCCATTAGTAGTGCCTCTAGAGTCCACTTCTTCCCCATACTACAAGTGAAAGGGAAAATGTAAAGACTACCATTAAAGCAGCCCAAGCAAGACTTACTATATCCATGTGAATTATGTCCCCTATCTCTATGAATATGAAGGAATTCTTCCATTATTGATCACTAATAATAGTGGAATCAATGGCGCAGAGTCAAAAAGGGATTCTGACCAAACGCTATTGATGAAACAATCCAATAAATCCACCCATAACAAGTTCCTATAGGATTTCTGGTAGAATCGGGAAGCATTAAGCACAAGCAAGATACGCAGTTACTTCCTTGGTATTATCAAGGGAATGTTATTAACGGAACATGTAGAAAGAGTAAGGCCCTTTCTTTCTTTTGTTGCCGCAACAGACATAACAATCTACAATCAAGATAGATCACTCACTACCTATCACATATCTCCCATTTGATCTAATCCTTACTGTCTCCCGAGTGTCTCTGTGAAAAAATCGGGAGACAGTCTATTACACTCTTGACTGGGGCTTCGCGAAAAGAAAGCAGTTTTTTCAACTTTGGTTTGATTCTTTTATTCTATAAAAAAGGACAATTATCTATCCAATCCAATATTGATTGGATGTCTGAGCATTCAGAGACGCTCGTCAGTCTGCATACAAGGTATCTTCCCCCTTTCCA